GCATGCAAGAAGGAAGTTTGAGCTTGATGCAAATGGCTAAAATATCGTCTGCTTTATATGATTATCAATCAAATAAAAAGTTATTTTATGTATCAATCCTTACATCTCCTACTACTGGTGGGGTAACAGCTAGTTTTGGTATGTTGGGAGATATCATTATTGCCGAACCCAATTCCTATATTGCATTTGCGGGTAAAAGAGTAATTGAGCAAACATTGAATAAAACAGTACCTGAAGGTTCACAAGTGGCTGAATATTTATTCCAGAAGGGCTTATTCGACCTAATCGTACCACGTAATCCTTTAAAAAGCGTTCTGAGTGAGTTATTTAAGCTCCACGCTTTCTTTCCTTTGAATTAAAATTCAATCAAGTAGAGCACACTAAGTTCAATTAGTTTATTTGTAGCAAACAAATAGTTAGTTTATCAGAATCAAAGTAAATAAGAATGGAGTTTTCTTTGGTGACCTAAGATCTAATTGTAGAAAGAATCAAAAGTTGCGGATAACTCTTTTTTTTTTACCTATAGTCCCGATTACTAATTAAGAAGTCTCTATCAACAAGATAAAAGAGTGAATTCTTCTTTTCGTGAAATTAGGCAAATAAAACGAATTTCGTCTTATGTATATAATCAAATATAGAAAAGATAGATATATAGTTTTTTATCTTTCTCTATCTCCCGAAAATCCCATTTTCGCTAAAAATCCCTGTTGGGTCGCATTCTAACGAATCTTTCGATAATCTGTAAGAAACTATTTCTTTATTAAATTCGAAGACAAGAACAAAAGACAAAGAAATGAAGAAAAATAATAAAGTGAATTATCATACATATCTTTCATGTAGAAAGATAAATAAGTCCATTTATTTATTTCTACATTCCTTGGACTTATTCTATATACTCACTTAGATATATAGATACTTATTTCTATACTAAGAATTTTTAATTTAATTAATTAATATTAATTAATAATAATTAATTATCTACGAATTAATAATAATTACAATTCTTAATTATAATTATTATAAGATATTTTTTTTTATAAAAAATAAATAATAGCAGGTACAAATAGTAAATCGAGGTACCCATTTTATGACAACTTTCAATTTTCCCTCTATTTTTGTGCCTTTAGTAGGCTTAGTATTTCCGGCAATTGCAATGGCTTCTTTATCTCTTCATGTTCAAAAAAACAAGATTGTTTAGATCTGATGGGACCCAATCTCATCCGTTTTTTTTTTCAAAACTTAGACTTGTAGCATAACACAGATATCTATTTCGGGAAATATGGTCTAATCCGCCGAACATAAAGATAAAGGAAAAAGCTCTTATGCCTGCAGAAAATGATCTATGGGTAAATGAATTCTAGCTAGTTTCAAATAGATCAGGATCGCTGGATGGCTAAAATGTAAAGTCGGTGGATCTATAGGTATATCAATATGTATAGTGGGATCATATGAAGGGTATGTTATTATTTTAGATCTAACCAATTTGATGAATTACTCCTAAAGGTTCACATCAAACTAGTGCTAGTTCACATCAAACTAGTGCTAGTTGATGAGAGTTACTTCGGAAACAAAAAAAAAGTAAAGTCAAATTCATTTGGGGTATTCTCTCAATTCCAATAAAATGCAATCGGATCAAGTATGAGTTGGCGATCAGAAGATATATGGATAGAACTTATAACGGGGTCTCGAAAACTAAGTAATTTCTGCTGGGCCCTTATCCTTTTTTTAGGTTCATTAGGATTCTTATTGGTTGGAACTTCCAGTTATCTTGGTAGAAATTTGATATCTTTTTTTCCGTCTCAGCAAATCATTTTTTTTCCACAAGGGATCGTGATGTCTTTCTACGGGATCGCGGGTCTCTTTATTAGTTCTTATTTGGGGTGCACAATTTCCTGGAATGTAGGTAGTGGTTATGATCGATTCGATAGAAAGGAAGGAATAGTGTGTATTTTTCGTTGGGGATTTCCTGGAAAAAATCGTCGCATATTCCTCCGATTCCTTATAAAAGATATTCAGTCCGTTAGAATAGAAGTTAAAGAGGGTATTTATGCTCGTCGTGTCCTTTATATGGACATCAGAGGCCAGGGGGCCATTCCCTTGACCCGTACTGATGAGAATTTGACTCCACGAGAAATTGAACAAAAAGCCGCCGAATTGGCCTATTTCTTGCGCGTACCGATTGAAGTCTTTTGAGAAATGGAAATATGGGCTGAAGAATGAATGCTTTCTTAGTAGGAGGGAAAAAAAAAAGCAAGAATCCTCTTTTTTTTTCTATAACATAACTTAACTGAAGTTTCGTCAGAACGTTCAGTCGAGCCAAAGCCGACATATATGGAACAACCATAAAAGAAAACTCTTTTTGTGGTCTTTTTTGCGTATACAAATCCACACAACTCAATTCAATAACAAGTAACAAATTGAACTAATAGATTCAATTCATCTCATATATCAAACGATTTCGAAAGAAAGAAATTTATCTTTTTTTTTAAGTTCAATATTT